AATGAAGTGCCTGATCTAAAAGGATTACTGTGATAGAGTAAATCATGTAATATTTTTACCTTCATTATATTTAATAGAATTAAACTAATTCTTAGAATATCAAAAATTCTCGTGCCTCATACACTAAAATATATACATATATATACATATTAAATATACATATATTTACCCCCCCCCCTTTTTAATATTAAAAGGTAAGCTAAATATAAGCTTATGGGTTCATACCCCATCTATAGGACTAACCTCCTTTTAACTGTTGCTAAATCCATCTAAACTTCTCTTTTTCCTCACTTTATTATTAGGTACCTTAATTACTATCTCTTCAAACTCTTGATTCGGGGCATGAATAGGATTAGAAATTAATTTATTATCTTTTATTCCTCTTATAACCAATTCCAAAAATATTTTATCAACTGAAGCTTCATTAAAATATTTTTTAATTCAAGCTTTAGCTTCAGCTATCCTTTTATTTGCAATTATTTTAATACACTTATTAAACAATAGCTATATTCTTCTATTTAATCATTTCACTCTTTCCACTTTAATTAGATCCTCTTTATTATTAAAAACAGGAGCTGCTCCATTCCATTTTTGATTTCCTGGAACAATAGAGGGATTAAACTGATTTAACTGTTTAATTTTAATAACTTGACAAAAAATTGCTCCATTAATACTTTTATCATATATACTAACTATAAATTTTTTTATAACATTAGTAATTATTTCATCAATTGTAATTGGCTCGTTAGGCGGATTAAACCAAACTTCCCTACGGAAATTAATAGCTTATTCTTCAATTAACCATTTAGGTTGAATAATTAGAGCAATAATAAATGGAGAAAACTTATGAATACTTTACTTCTTAATTTACTCTTTTTTAAGTACTTCTATTATTTTACTCTTCAACATTTTACAAACCTTTCATGTCAATCAAAATTTTCTAACAATAACTACTAATTCAATATTAAAGTCATCTTTATTTCTCCTTTTATTGTCATTAGGGGGATTACCCCCTTTTTTAGGATTTTTACCAAAATGATTAATTATTCAATCTTTAGTAAATTCAAATCAATTATTTATTGTTACTACAATAGTTATTATAACTTTAATTACTTTATTTTTTTACCTCCGGCTTACTTTCTCCTCCTTCCTACTATCATATACTGAAATTAAATGAAACCAAAACCTTGTCTTAAATAATTTTTCTTACACCCTCCTACTAAGATTAAACATAATTTCAATTTTAGGTTTATTAATATGTAGAATAATTTTTTCTATTTTTTAAATAAGGTTTTAAGTTAATTTAAACTAATAGCCTTCAAAGCTATAAATAAAATACAAATTTTAAGCCTTAGTAGAATATACTACTCCTTTAGAATTGCAGTCTAATATCATTTCTTGACTATAAAGCCTAACATGATAGAAGAGATATTTCTCCTAAATAAATTTACAATTTACCGCCTATTCCCAGCCATTCTACCTTAACGCAACAATGATTTTTCTCAACAAACCATAAAGACATTGGAACATTATATTTCATTTTTGGAGCTTGAGCAGGTATAGTAGGAACTTCTTTAAGTCTTTTAATTCGAGCTGAATTAGGACAACCTGGTTATTTAATTGGAGATGATCAAATTTATAATGTTATTGTTACAGCCCATGCTTTCGTAATAATTTTCTTCATAGTTATACCTATTATAATTGGAGGATTTGGAAATTGGTTAGTCCCTTTAATATTAGGGGCTCCTGATATAGCATTCCCGCGAATAAATAATATAAGTTTTTGACTACTCCCACCTTCTTTAACCCTTCTTCTTGCTAGAAGCCTTGTGGAAAATGGGGCTGGAACAGGGTGAACAGTTTACCCACCATTATCAGCAGGAATTGCTCATGCAGAAGCTTCCGTTGACTTAGCAATTTTTTCCTTACATCTAGCTGGTATTTCTTCTATTTTAGGTGCAGTAAATTTTATTACTACTACAATTAATATACGAGCCCCAGGAATATCACTTGATCAAACACCTTTATTTGTTTGAGCAGTAGCTATTACAGCATTGCTTCTTCTTCTTTCCCTTCCTGTTTTAGCAGGAGCTATTACTATACTTTTAACAGATCGAAATTTAAATACCTCTTTTTTTGACCCTGCTGGTGGGGGAGACCCTATTCTTTATCAACATTTATTTTGATTTTTTGGTCACCCAGAAGTTTATATTTTAATTTTACCAGGATTTGGTATAATTTCTCATATTATTAGTCAAGAAAGAGGGAAAAAGGAAGCATTTGGTACTTTAGGGATAATTTATGCAATATTAGCGATTGGTCTTTTAGGATTTGTAGTATGAGCTCATCACATATTTACCGTAGGAATAGATGTAGATACCCGAGCTTATTTTACTTCAGCAACTATAATTATTGCAGTACCTACTGGTATTAAAATTTTCAGTTGATTAGCTACACTTCATGGAACCCAATTAACATACAGCCCTTCCCTTTTATGATCATTAGGATTTGTTTTCTTATTTACAATTGGAGGTCTCACAGGGGTAGTCTTAGCTAATTCCTCAATTGATATTATTCTCCATGATACATATTACGTTGTTGCCCACTTCCATTATGTTTTATCTATAGGGGCTGTATTTGCTATTATAGCTGGATTTATTCAATGGTACCCTTTATTTACAGGATTAACCTTAAACCCAAAATGACTTAAAATTCAATTTACTACTATATTTGTTGGAGTAAATGTAACCTTCTTTCCCCAACATTTTTTAGGTTTAGCAGGAATACCTCGACGATACTCAGATTATCCAGATGTTTACACTTCTTGAAACATTGTTTCAAGATTAGGATCAACTATTTCTTTTATTGGAATTATTTTTTTAATTTTTATTGTATGAGAAAGTATAATTTCTAATCGAACAGTCCTTTACCCGTTAAGTATAACTAGTTCACTTGAATGATATCAAAATTTACCACCAGCAGAACATAGTTATGCCGAACTACCTATACTTTCTAATTTCTAATATGGCAGATAAGTGCAATAGATTTAAGCTCTATATATAAAGGAATTCCTTTTATTAGTATAATGGCAACATGATCAAATTTAAATTTACAAAATAGTGCTTCCCCTTTAATAGAACAATTAACCTTTTTCCATGACCATACACTTCTTATTTTAGTTATAATTACAATTTTAGTCGCGTACATTATAACAGCAATTATACTATATAGTTTTACCCACCGTTATTTATTAGAAGGCCAATTAATTGAATTAATCTGAACTATTCTCCCTGCAATAACACTAATTTTTATTGCTCTACCGTCTCTTCGTCTTCTTTATCTACTTGACGACACCGTTGACCCCTCAATCTCCTTAAAAACTGTTGGTCATCAATGGTATTGAAGTTATGAATATACAGATTTTGTTAACCCTTATGAATTTGATTCTTATATAATTCCTTATAATGAAATAAATCCTGACGGTTTTCGACTCTTAGATGTCGATAACCGTACTATTTTACCTTTTCACACCCAAGTACGAATAATAGTTACCGCGGCTGATGTATTACATTCATGAACTATCCCTGCTTTAGGAGTAAAAGTAGATGCAACCCCTGGACGACTAAACCAAACAAATTTTTTTATTAATCGACCAGGCACTTATTATGGTCAATGTTCAGAAATTTGTGGGGCCAATCATAGATTTATACCAATTGTAATTGAAAGAGTTAATACTAAAACTTTTATTAAATGAATTTCTAATGCTTTAAATGCATCATCAGGTGGCTGAAAGTTAGCACTGGTCTCTTAAACCATTTTATAGTAATTAACATCTACTTCTGATGAAGAAATTAGTTAATTCATAACATTAGTATGTCATACTAAAATTATTAAATATTTAATATTTCTTGATACCACAAATAAGACCATTAAGATGACTACTTTTATTTTTAATATTTTCCTTCTCGTTAATTATTTTTACATGATTGAATTATTTTATTATGAATATTCAACCTTCAACAGCTCAGACTAAATTAGCAACTCCATCCTCCTCATTAAATTGAAAATGATAATAACTAGTTTATTTAGAGTTTTTGACCCATCAACAAATATTTTAAATTTGTCTCTTAATTGAATAAGCACTTTTATTGGATTATTAATAATTCCTTCACTATTTTGACTTATTCCTTCCCGCTATTCAGTAATTTGATCAAATATTCTGTCAACCCTTCATAATGAATTTAAACTACTAATTGGCCCTTATAATTTAGGTAGAACACTAATTTTCATTTCTTTATTTTCTTTAATCCTTTTTAACAATTTTTTAGGCCTATTTCCTTATGTATTTACTAGTTCTAGACATTTAACCATGACATTAACATTAGCGTTACCTCTTTGATTAAGATTTATAATTTATGGATGAATTAACCATACTCAACACATATTTGCTCACCTAGTCCCTCAAGGAACTCCCCCTGCGTTAATACCTTTTATAGTATGTATTGAAACTATTAGAAATATAATTCGACCAGGAACTTTAGCAGTACGATTAGCTGCAAACATAATTGCTGGGCACCTTTTATTAACTCTTTTAGGAAACACAGGGCCCCTCCTTTCAGTATCATCTTCCTCCCTTCTAATTGTAGGACAAATTGCTCTTTTAACATTAGAGTCCGCCGTTGCTATAATTCAAGCTTATGTTTTTGCAATTTTAACAACACTTTATGCTAGAGAAATTAATTAATATTATTAATGACAACACATGCTAATCACCCCTATCATTTAGTGAACCCTAGACCTTGACCACTAACCGGAGCTATTGGTGCTTTAGTAACAGCTGCAGGATTAATTAAATGATTTCACCAATTTAATTCCATCTTATTATTTTTAGGTACCTTAATCACCATTTTAACAATAATTCAATGGTGACGAGATATTACCCGTGAAGGCACATACCAAGGTCTCCATACCCTACCTGTAAATTATGGATTACGATGGGGTATAATTCTATTTATTGTATCAGAAATTTTCTTTTTTATTTCTTTTTTCTGAGCATTCTTCCATAGTAGCCTTTCACCTGCTATTGAATTAGGATCTATATGACCTCCAGCAGGGATTCAGCCTTTTAATCCTCTTCAAATCCCTTTATTAAATACAGCTATTTTATTAGCTTCAGGAGTTACAGTAACATGAGCCCATCATAGATTAATAGAAGGTAACCACAGCCAAACTACTCAAGGTTTATTTTTTACAATCATCCTTGGTGTATATTTTACTATCCTCCAAGCTTACGAATATATTGAAGCCCCTTTTACAATTGCAGATGCTGTTTATGGATCAACATTTTTTGTAGCAACTGGATTCCATGGATTACATGTAATTATTGGAACTACATTCTTAACTATTTGTTTTATACGACATATTTTAAACCATTTTTCTCCAAACCACCATTTTGGATTTGAAGCAGCCGCATGATATTGACATTTTGTCGATGTCGTCTGATTATTCCTTTACATCTCAATTTACTGATGAGGAAGATAATTAGTTTATTTAGTATAATTTAGTACATTTGACTTCCAATCATAAAGCTTGAATACTCAAAATAAATAATTTGATCAATTTTCATTATTAGCTTCATTACAATTCTTTTAGCAAGTATTGTTATATTTCTTGCATCCACCTTATCAAAAAAAACAATCTATGACCGTGAAAAAAATTCCCCTTTTGAATGCGGGTTTGATCCAAAAAGATCCGCACGACTTCCTTTTTCTTTACGTTTCTTTTTAATTGCCGTAATTTTTTTAATCTTTGATGTAGAAATTGCATTATTACTTCCCGTAATTATTATTCTCCAATGATCTAATATTACTTCTTGAACAATCGTAAGTATTTTTTTTATCTTAATTCTTCTTCTAGGGTTATTTCATGAATGAAATCAAGGAGCTCTAGAATGAGCAAATTAAAGGGTTGTAGTTAATTATAACATTTGAATTGCACTCAAAAAGTACTAAATTTAGTCTACCTTACTAACCTGACTTATTACTTAAATAGGTTAATATTTTTCCTTCACCTTTAATCCTAAACAATTGAAGTAAGAAGCGATTATTGCATCCAGTTTCGACCTGGCCATTTGATGACTTCATCCTTATTTATTTTAATAATTAATTGAAACCAAAAAGCGGTATATTACTGTTAATAATACTATTGAAGTTACTTCCAATTAAGTTGAAATGTGATTGAACAAATTAAAGCTGCTAACTTTTTATTTTAATGGTTTAATTCCATTAACATTTCTTGCATTTATATTTATATAGTTTAATTAAAAACAATACATTTTCATTGTATAAATAATAATTCTTTATTTATAAGTATATTTAAGGGTATCTTTACCTCCTGAACATCTTCAATGTTACGCCCTACTCTATAAGCTACTTAAATATATAATTAAAATTACTAATATAAATACCCATAAAAAAAAACTCAATAAATATATTTTTAAATCATTATTTTGTCATCATTGAACCACTTGAGAATACTTTATAGACTGCTCATAAATTATTTGCCCACCAAATTCTTCTCTTCAACCTTGATCACTTGATTTTATACTTAAATTTCCTATATTTAAAGGTAATTTGTTTACACCAAACGTAGAAAGTAATGGTATAAATCATATTGATCCTAAAAAAGAAGATAATAAATAATTATTAAATGTCATAAGACCATATGATAGAAAAAATTTAGCCAATTCGTAACCTACCCAACCCCCTACTACTCTTACTATTAATGCTAATAATTTCAAGTATCTAGGTAGACAAATCATTATTGGAGATGGAAATAAAATTCAACTTAATAAACACCCACCTAAGACAGCTATAGACATTAAAACCACTATATTTTTAGATATTGTCCACCCCTCATCACTTAAAGGATGGAAAGAAGATGAATTAAAATCCCCTGTTATAGAATAATACACTAACCGTAATGAATAACATACTGTTAGCCCGGTCGAAAAAAAATAAAGAAAAAAACTAAATATATTAACTGAAGTTAATGAAACAACCTCTAAAATTAAATCCTTAGAATAAAATCCAGCTAAAAAAGGTATTCCACATAAAGCTAAATTAGATACATTAAAACATATTGTTGTTAATGGTATTTGACTACATAAATTCCCTATAAAACGAATATCCTGAGAGTTTTTCATATTATGAATAACTGCCCCTGCACATATAAATAATAATGCCTTAAATAAAGCATGAGTTAAAAGATGGAAAAAAGCTAACTTAGGAAACCCTATAGCAAGAATTCTTATTATTAAACCTAATTGACTCAACGTTGATAAAGCAATAATTTTCTTTAAATCAAATTCAAAATTAGCCCCTAAACCTGCTATAAACATTGTTAAACCTGAAATTAATAATAAAAAATTTCCTACATAAGTTTCACAGATTAAACTATTAAACCGAATTAATAAATAAATTCCCGCAGTAACAAGTGTTGATGAATGAACTAAAGCTGACACAGGAGTAGGTGCTGCTATAGCTGCCGGCAACCATGAAGAAAAAGGAATCTGAGCACTTTTAGTTATAGCAGCTAAAACGACTAGTAATCCGATAATTGAACTTACACCTCTACCCTTTATTATTTCCAAATAATAAATATAATTTCAACTACCAAAATTTAATATTCAAGCAATAGCTATTAATAATGCAACATCCCCAATTCGATTAGAAAGAGCAGTTAATATCCCCGCATTATAAGATTTTACATTTTGATAATAAATAACTAAACAATAAGAAACTAGTCCCAACCCATCTCAACCTAAAAGAATTCTAATTAAATTTGGACTAATAATTAAAAATATTATTGACAAAACAAATATTAACACTAAAATAATAAACCGACCCAAATTTTCATCACCATATATATATTCTTCTCTATAATAAATAACTAAAGAAGAAATAAATATAACAAAACCTATAAAAAATAATCTTATTCAATCAAATAAAAAAGTCATAACTAACGAACAAGAATTAATATTAAAAACCTCCCATTCGATAAAAATTACTAAATCACTTATAATAAAATATAATCCTATATATAATCTTATTAATCTACTAAATATTAAAAACACAAAGCTAAGTAAACATACAGAAATACCTCATAAAATGACTTAAAACAAAAATTTTGTATCTTTGACACCACAAGTCAATGTTTTAGTTTAAACTATTTAAATATAATCACAATAAACAAACTTCACCCTTTAAAACTAATACATTTAAAGGAAGCCAATGAAGCAAAAGTAACAAATATTCACGGACATACCCCGTTGAACAAGCATAAATTCCTGAATAAAACATCCCATGTTGTCTATATGAATATAAATACAATGTATATGCCGCACTTAAGAAAGAAATTAATATCAACATTAATATTCTAATTCAAGATCATATTACTAATCTATTTAACAAACCAATCTCCCCTATTAAATTTAATGAAGGTGGTGCTGCTATATTAGACGATCTTAACAAAAACCATCATATTGCTATTGATGGTATAAAATTCATTAAACCTTTATTAATCAATAAACTTCGTCTACCAAGACGCTCATACGAAATATTTGCCAAACAAAATATTCCAGAAGAACATAAACCATGTGCTAATATTATTCTATAAGATCTATTAAACCCTCAACAAGTTAAAGTTATTAAGCCCCCTAAAACTAATCCTATGTGGGCAACAGAAGAATAAGCAATTAAAGCCTTCAAATCACTTTGACGTAAACACATTAATCTCACTAACAATCCTCCAATTAAACTAATTCTAATTCAAATAAAATTATACTTCAACCCAAGCTTTACCAACATATAATAAACCCGCAATAAACCATACCCCCCTAATTTTAATAATACACCAGCCAAAATTATCGATCCAGAAACTGGGGCCTCAACATGAGCTTTAGGTAACCACAAATGAACTATAAATATAGGTATTTTAACAAGAAAGGCTATAATTAAACATATATATATTAATATATTAGCTAAATTAATATTTATATTTATCCCTACATATAAACTTCCATAATCTTCATACACTTTAAATAAACACACTAATAAAGGTAATGATGCTAAAAGCGTATAAAACAGTAAATATACACCAGCTTGCATGCGTTCAGGCTGATACCCCCAACCTAAAATTAACAATAACGTAGGAATCAATCTACCTTCAAAAAATAAATAAAATGAAAATAAAGTTAATCTTCTAAACGTACAATATAATATAAGTATTAATATAATAATTAATAACAAAAATGATTCCTTATAAAAATTATAATGACTTACTGATTCTCTTGCTATAATTATCAATGAACAAATCCAAAAACTTAATAAAATTAAACCAAATGATAAAATGTCTATACCAAATAAATAACTTAATTCCGTAAATACATCGTATAAAACAAACTTCAACATAAATAAAAATGTTATAAAAAAAAAAGTAGACTGAACTAACCATCAAGTATTATTAAATAGACTTAAAGGGACCAAAAACACTATTATTACTACTAATCTTAACATTGCAGAACACTAAACGATTGGAAAAAATCGTTTCCATGAGTACGAATTATAGAAACAAGAATTGATAACCCTAAAGCTCCTTCACAAACTGAAAAAGTTAAAAATATTATTCTAAAATATAACTCATAATCATAAAAATTAAGCAACAAAAATAATATTAAAAATAAACTTAAAACAATAAATTCTAAACTAAGTAATGTTGCCAATAAATGCTTCCGCTTAGAACAAAACATCCACACACCTCCTATTATAATCAATGATATTATTAATCAATTTAAGTATATAATCATATGTATGTTTTAATAGTTTAATATAAAACATTGGTCTTGTAAACCAAAACTAAGAGTAATCTTTTAAAGCTCAGAGGAAAAGTATTCACCTTTTCATTAATCCCCAAAATTAATATTTTCTAATTAAACTACCCTCTGAATTCACTTATCATTAATCCCATCCTTCTTTATCACATTAATTTTTATATCTGCAAAGCATCCATTAGCTATAACTCTTCTAATTATTATCCAAACCTTAGTTATTTGTTTATCCATCAGAACAATTTCTCAAACTTTTTGATTTTCTTATATTTTATTCCTTGTATTCTTAGGAGGGATACTTGTACTTTTTATTTATATTACCAGTTTAGCTTCAAATGAAATCCTTCCCTCAATAACGATTATTATTTCAATCATATTATCTTTTTTAATTTCCTTATTCATTATTAACCAATTTTTAGATGTCTCAATATTTAATAATTTATCTATCAATCCTGACATATTACCCTTAATTAACAAATCTACACTACTATCTAGTGAACCTAATTACCTATTAACGAAATTATATAACAACCCTACTAATTTTTTAACTTTAATATTAGTTAGTTATCTGTTTTTAACCTTAATTGCTGTTGTTAAAATTACTAATATTTTTTTAGGCCCCTTACGACAAAAATACTAATGAATAAACCTATACGGACAAACCACCCTTTATTTAAAATTGCTAACAACGCTTTAGTTGATCTCCCCGCCCCTTCTAATATTTCAGCTTGATGAAATTTTGGATCCCTTTTAGGATTATGCTTAGGAATCCAAATTGCCACAGGATTATTCTTAGCAATACATTATACTGCTCATATTGATCTTGCATTCACTAGTGTAGCCCATATTTGTCGAGATGTCAACTATGGGTGATTACTACGAACTTTACATGCTAATGGCGCATCTTTCTTTTTCATCTGCTTATATTTACATGTAGGACGTGGTATATATTATGGTTCTTATAATTATCTTCACACCTGAATAACAGGTGTAATTATTTTATTTCTAGTTATAGGAACCGCATTTATAGGATATGTCCTACCTTGAGGACAAATATCATTTTGAGGGGCCACCGTTATTACTAACCTTCTTTCAGCTGTTCCTTATCTAGGAACAGATTTAGTTCAATGAGTATGAGGAGGCTTCGCTGTTGATAATGCAACATTAACTCGTTTCTTCACATTCCATTTTGTTTTACCTTTTATTGTTGCTGCAATAGTAATAATTCATTTATTATTCCTTCACCAAACAGGATCTAATAACCCCTTAGGACTTAATAGAGACGTCGATAAAATTCCTTTTCATCCATACTTTTCCTACAAAGATATCTTTGGTGTAATTATTCTTATTGCAACATTAATTTTCTTAACTTTATTAGAACCTTATATACTGGGAGATCCTGACAATTTCACACCTGCAAATCCGTTAGTTACCCCTGTTCATATTCAACCAGAATGATACTTTTTATTTGCTTATGCCATTCTCCGGTCAATTCCTAATAAACTAGGAGGAGTAATTGCTCTAGTTTTATCTATTGCCATTTTAATAATTCTCCCGTTTTTTAATAAAAATAGCTTCCGAGGAACCCAATTTTATCCTATTAATCAATCATTATTTTGATCAATAACTTCAATTGTTATTCTATTAACATGAATTGGTGCACGTCCAGTAGAAGACCCATATATCCTAACCGGTCAAATCTTAACAGTATTATACTTTTCTTATTATTTAATTAACCCTCTAATCTTAACATTGTGAGATAATTTACTTCTAATTAAATCTAAGCCGTAAATTTAAATAAACTTAAATTAGTAAGCTTTATGAAAGCGTATGTTTTGAAAACATAAAATAGAAGTTTAATTCTTCTCCTAATTTTAAATTACTAAATTTAATACACTAAATAATAAAAGAGAAACTTATAATCCTCACCCCTAAAAAAAAAATTAAAAAATTAAGTGCTAAAGGCAAATAACTCCTTCAAGCTAAATATATCAACTTATCATACCGAAAACGTGGTAGAGTTCCACGAACCCATACAAACATAAACGCTAAAAAAACTAACTTTAAAAAAAATATAAATGAATAAACATTACCTCCTAAAAAAACAATTCTAAATAATATTCTTATAAATATAATTCTTGTATACTCAGCTATAAAAATTAATGCAAAACCTCCTCTTCTATATTCAACATTAAATCCTGAAACTAACTCACTTTCACCTTCAGCAAAATCAAATGGAGTACGATTTGTTTCTGCTAAACATGAAGCAAACCATGCTAACATTAAAGGAAATCCTAAGAAAAGGAATCAAATAAAATTTTGAAATTGAATAAAATCTAATAAACAGTATCTATCAATTAAAAAGACAAAAGATAATAAAATTAATGCCAAACTTACTTCATAAGAAATAGTTTGAGCAACGGCACGTAGACCCCCTAAAAGGGCATAATTAGAGTTTGATGACCACCCAGCAATTATAACTGTGTATACTCCTATTCTTGTGCAACAAAGGAAAAATAATAATCCTAAATTAAAAGTATACAATGTTGTTAAAAAAGGATAAATTATTCAAACTAATAAAGATAAAAATAATCTAAATACAGGACAAATATAATAAAGAAAATAATTAGACAATAAAGGATAGGTTTGTTCTTTATTAAACAATTTTAAAGCATCAGCAAATGGCTGAGGTAATCCAACAAATCCTACTTTATTTGGTCCCTTTCGAATTTGAATGTATCCTAACACTTTACGTTCTAATAAAGTTAAAAAAGCTATACCTACTAATACACAAATAATTATCAAAACTGATCTCACTAATGTTAATAAAATTTCATATCACTTCAATACTACTTGTAATATTATCACATTTCTGGATTCTAAATCCAGTACACTTTAGTTCTGCCAAAGTAGTATTATAGTTTATTCATATTCAACTAAATTAAAATTTTTAAAATACTTGGTCCTTTCGTACTAAAGTATTATCTTCCAATAAGGATAGAAACCGACCTGGCTCCCGCCGGTCTGAACTCAGATCATGTAAGGATTTAAAGGTCGAACAGACCTATTAATTAAACTGCTACACCCAACTATATTCCTTAATCCAACATCGAGGTCGCAATCTTTTCTGTCGATAAGAACTCTCAAGAAAAATTACGCTGTTATCCCTAAGGTAACTTGTCTTATAATCAATAAGTTTGGATCAATTATTCATAAATCAATGTATTTAAAGAATAAAGAGTTTATTATATCTTCATGTCACCCCAACATAATATAATTATATTATAATCTAACCACACCCAATTAATTATAACCAAACTTTATATATAAGCTCTATAGGGTCTTCTCGTCCTTTATTAATATTTAAGCTTTTTAACCTAAAAATTAAATTTTAATAACTTATATTGAGACAGCTTTTACCTCGTCAAACCATTCATTCCAGCCTTCAATTAAAAGACTAATGATTACGCTACCTTTGCACGGTCAAAATACCGCGGCCCTTCAATAATTCAGTGGGCAGGCCCTACCTTATATTCTTCCAAAAGGAGATGTTTTTGATAAACATGCGAGTAAATTATTTGCCGAATTCCTTAACATAAATTTATTATATTATTGTTCCCAATTGCATACATTTAATTATACTAATTTTATCATTATTAAATTAAATATCTAATTTATTTAATCATTTTAATAAACAAGTTAAATTATTTTATATAAATCATCTTTAAAATTATTAATAATTTATAACAAAATCCAAATGATAGCTAATTTAAAGCCTACATTTCAAACTTACATTAACTTAACTTTTAACTTATACTTCTAAGCTTATCCTTAAAAATACTACTTATAATTATTATTTACTTAATTTAATAAAGGAAAAATACTATTATAAGCTGAATTAAATTCAATTATTAAAAAACCAGATATCTTAAAAACCGACTAATATCTCATTACAAAAATAATATAATTAATAATTATTCAACATTAACTAACATACTATTTTAGCTCTTTTTAATTCGGGATTGTTTAATTTAAAACAACAAATAAATAAACCCTGATACACAAGGTACAAATTTAATTCTACTTTTTAATAAATTAAATTTTCAAAATTTATTTCACAATTCCATCACTGTACTAATTTACTATCAAATTAATAATTAGTTCTAAACATATACTAAAAATTTAACTTCTTAAATTCCTTTTATTAATTCTAAAACTTTATCCTCCATTCAAATTAATTCATATTCTTCAAAATAACTCGATTTGCACGAGAATCTTCTCAGTGTAAATGAAATGCTTTCTTCCAGCTTTACTTTGAACTTTCTAGATACACTTTCCAGTACATCTACTATGTTACGACTTATCTCACCTTAAAAATGAGAGCGACGGGCGATGTGTACATGTTTTAGAGCTAAAGTCAAATTATCATAATTTAACAATTTTACTTTCAAATCCACCTTCTTACTATACTTTTCAATATAATTTCCGTTATAAATTATTTTATTGTAATCCATCTCCCACTTAATTATAAGCTGCACCTTGACCTGACATAATTCCATATTAACATTTAGAAAATTATTATCCTCAAAGAATAATCTTATGACGGCGGTATACAAACTGAAACTACAAAACCAAGTAGAATATAATGTGTAATATCAATTACGGGACAGATTCCTCTGACTAGATTAAAACACCGCCAAATTCTTTGAGTTTCAAGCCCTTAACTCTTACTACTCAAGCCTATTAATATTTACATTTCAAATAATAGGGTATCTAATCCTAGTTTAATTTCTAAAATTTCAGAGCTTCATTCTATTAACTTAAATTATATTAACTATTCTTAATTTTACCTATATAAATCAATTTTGAACTTAATTTCTTAACAAATTAACTCTCAACTTAAAACGTTTACTTATATCCTACGTCTAACCGCGGCAGCTGGCACGCTTTTAACCGATTTCATATGAAATTACTAATTCCAAGTTACCTTGATTATTAATATTAAATACTGCTGCTTTAATCATCATTAAGATAATTTATTAATCCACAAATATTTGCATGTAAAACATCCCAAAAATAAACTATTAAGCCAGAATAAAACTTTCCTTATAATTTATAAAATCATGGTACTTAACTTAATCAATACTCAAATTATATAACCTTTTATTTAACAAATAATCCTCCTACAGCTTACCCAGCACATCGTTGACTAGCCTAGGCGGTATTCCTACTACCCTGACAAGGTAGGGGCTTAACTCTCCACCCTACACCACACATACACATACACTTTATAAATATTTAAATATCTTCTATAAATATAACTAATATCTTAATATAATTATCAGAACCATTTCTAACTTTAACTTAACAAAAGTTTAGAATTTAAAAACAAAATAAT